CGTCATCTACGTCAGAGATCCTTTCTGAAACATTTTTCAAATACAAAAGTTCAGTATCTTCCCAAGAATGAGTGAATTAGGCGGGAGGCTTTTCTCTTGTACAGAATAACAAACGGCGGGTCAGGTACATTTTTAAAAATTTCATCGTAAATGCGAAATCCTTATTCAAATGAAAATCCGGGAGAGATTCAAAAAAAGATGCAGGGTCATTTGTACGCCTGGCTAGTCAAACATGACCTAGTTCATAGATCTTTGGGATTCGATTATCAAGGAATCGAAACTGTACAAATAAAACCCGAGGATTGGCACTCCATTGCTGTCATTTCATATGTATCTGGTTACAATTATCTACGCTCCCAGTGTGCCTATGATGTAGCACCAGGGGGACTATTAGCTAGTGTGTATCATCTTACGAGAATACAATATGGTCTGGATCAACCAGAAGAGGTATGCATAAAAGTATTTGTTCCAAGGAGACATCCTAGAATTCCGTCGGTTTTTTGGATTTGGAAAAGTTCGGATTTTCAAGAACGGGAATCCTATGATATGTTGGGAATCTCTTATGAGAATCATCCACACCTGAAACGTATTTTGATGCCCGAAAGTTGGATAGGATGGCCCTTGCGTAAGGATTATATTGCGCCTAATTTCTATGAAATACAAGACGCTCTTTGAATAGAAATCTTACCTTCTACGCCTCCAGACATTCCAAGAATCTTTTTCTAGTCTGTTCTAGATCAAAGAGATTCATTGGATTCTCATGCGTATTATAGATTAGATGGGCTCAATCCAAAATAGGTCTTCATTACAATTTTAAAGATCTTTCTTTTTGGGGAGCGGGGCTACTAAACTGAACAAAAAAAGAGTTCTGCACCACGCACTTTGTACCGCGAACAGCACTTAGATGGGCTCTCAAAAGTCACGTAGGAGCGAGTCGCGAAAGGGAAAGAAAAAATGAGAAAGGGGTTGCTGAGATTCTATTTGGACTATAATGAATCTTGCCTATTCCCACCTATCCACTCCTTAAGATCGGACTGTTGGGTTTTCAAACAACTAACTTGACTTTTGGGGTATGTATGAAGGATTCCTATTTTTTGTTTTAATGAGAAGAGGCACCCTAGAAACAAAGAAAAAAAAGAAGACGAAACAGGATCGAATTCTTTATCTTTCCCTATCTACCAAAAGATAGGTAGGGATATCTCTAGACACCTAGATGGAGAAGTTAAGGGTCGTGGTCTAAACTATTAACCAATATGTCTGAGGCTCCATATCGAAGTTTAATGAGTATCTATTAGTAACTAGACTAGATGCCAGGAACCAGATTTGAACTGGTGACACGAGGATTTTCAGTCCTCTGCTCTACCAGCTGAGCTATCCCGACCCTTCACGACATAGTATACCCATCCTACTAGATGGATTAGGTCTCTGTCAATTCAAATGAAAGAGAATCCAAAAGAATGAAAAATTGTCTTACCCAGGAAATTTCTGAGATCTTCAACAAGAATACTGTGTAAGATTCATTGAATTAAGAATCATGATATGTACTGTGAATGATTCAAACAGGGGTTCCTTACTCAGAGATGTTCTGCTCTTTTGGACGATCTAGTATATCGTCCATCTCAAGGACTTGTGATAACAGAGGAGCATTTCTGCTCCTATCCAGTTGGCAAAGCATAGAGTGCATCAGAAACCTATCGTGGAATGGAACCGCGGATGAAAAAGAGGATAAAGTTTAGGGGGATAGGCCTTTTTTTTAGTGTGATTGGGGATAGAGGGACTTGAACCCTCATGATTTCTAAAGTCGACGGATTTTCCTCTTACTAGAACTTTCATTGTTGTCGGTATTGCAATTGACATGTAGAATGGGACTCTATCTTTATTCTCGTCCGATTAATCAGGTCGTTAAAAAATCTATCAGACTATGGAATGAATGATTTGATCACTGAATTTGTGGGGATCGATTCACAATAATGCTTCTATTTTTCATAGAAAAAAGAAGGATTTGGGGAGGAATTAATATGAATCGTTTGATATTTCAGTATACATATGGATCTGGGTTCATCCTTCATCCCGTCCTTGGAAAGATTCCTCTAGCAACGCAGTTTACCTCATTCGTTAGAACAGCTTCCGTTGAGTCTCTGCACCTATCCTTTTTAGCTTCTTGGTTTCGGTCGGACCCCTCCCCCTTTTCTAAAAACAGGATTTGGCTCAGGATTGCCCATTTTTTATTCCAGGGTTTCTCTGAATTTGAAAGTTATCACTTAGTAGGTTTCCATACTAAGGCTCAATCCAATCAAGTCCGTAGCGTCTACCAATTTCGCCATATCCCCTTAATTTTGTTTTCAAACTAAGAGCTCTCTCCCCCTCTTTTTTTTCTGTCTCATTTTTCTTTCATTTTTGCTTATACCGTAACCCTTGAATTCATTGGATAGGATTCTATATAGAAAAAGTTTGTCCCTTTACGCCTATTTGATTTCGTATGTATTTTATCTATCCTTATCTATCAGAGAACGGGTATTTGGTCCACTCAAAAATGAGTCTAGCATTGACGAATCCGCAATTCAACATGGATGGATCTATACCACAGAATCTAGGACTCGCGGCTTCTCATTGTTAACGCGTAGGTTTTCATACTTGAACGGTCGATTCTTTGTTGTCTTATCGCTCTGAGTGAAACCAGAGGAATGTCTCATTTTTTTTTCTGTAAACTAAAAACGAAAACTGAGAACTAGAATCAATGATAAATCGAAAATCAAAAGAGAAATTCTATTGATTTTTGACTTGAGTTCAATTGAATAAGGAAATACAATTCGATTTGAGATTTCTTGTTAGAGAATATTCATTCTGAATTCGATTTCTATTGTTTCTTCTTTCTATATGCTAGAGGATTTCTGAATAGCTAAGATCCTGGCAGTTTGCGGAATTCCTAGGCAAAATTTCTGTTATGTGAGCCTGCTTAGCTCAGAGGTTAGAGCATCGGATTTGTAATGCGATGGTCATCGGTTCGATTCCGATAGCCGGCTTTGTGTTGGATTTTTTATTTTGAAACCTTAATGTCTCCTTGACACCAAGGAATGGAATATTGAAAAGACTTCTGTACCATCTTTCAAAAAGTAACTATGTCGTACGAACTTCCAACTATGAATAATAAAAAAAGCTTCGAGTAGTTAGGTCAAGAAAAGGATTCTTAACTTGCTATATATACTAAAGAGGCTGAATATTGATACAATTCATCTCATTCTTCTTTGTAGTACAGTATTTCAGTAGATTTTGATTCGTTTATCATTTAGTTCATTCTGAATTTAGGTTTATTCTTTCAATTGAATTTTCAATACAAAAAGGAGTCTTTATGTCTCGTTACCGAGGGCCTCGTCTCAAAAAAATAAAACGTCTGGGGGCTTTACCGGGACTAACTAGTAAAGTGCTTAAGCCCCTCTCCGCTCGTCAAAAAAAGCAAAAAAAAGAGAAAGACCAAAAAAAAAAAAAAAAAAACTATCCAAGCGAGCAATATCTTAGTCGTCTAGAGGAAAAACAAAAATTGCGTTTTCATTATGGTCTGACAGAACGACAATTGCTTAAATACGTTCGTATCGCTGGAAAAACCAAAGGATCAACAGGTCAGGTTTTACTACAATTACTTGAAATGCGTTTGGATAACATAATTTTTCGATTGGGTATGGCTTCGACCATTCCTGGGGCCCGGCAATTAGTTAATCATAGACATATTTTAGTTAATGGGTGTCTAGTAGATATCCCAAGTTATCGTTGCAAACCCCAAGATATTATTACAACGAAGGATGAACAAAAAACCGGAGCTATCATTCAAAATTATCTTGCTTCATCCACCCAGAATAAGAAAAAGAGAGTGCCGGAACATTTGACTCTTCAATCATCCCCATATAAAGGAGTAGTCAAGCAAATAATAGCTCGTCATGAGGTTGGTTTGAAAATCAAAGAGTTGCAAGTTGTAGAATATTATTCCCGTCAAACTTGAACCTAACTAAAAGAACAAAGCTTCGGAAATTTTGGCCCTCTTTTCGACAAAATAAATGGACCTAATATGGGGAGTTTACGAGTTATGTAGCATAAACGGAGGGGCGTGGATATTTTCATTCCTTGGCCGCTCTTTCCAGTAGTTTTCCGTACTGCAAAACGACACAAAGGAGGAATCTAGAATCCGTTGTATACGAACAAGGAAGATATAAGTAATGCAACTATGAATCTCATGGAGAGTTCAATCCTGCCTCAGGATGAACGCTGGCGGCATGCTTAACACATACAAGTCGGACGGATAGTGGTTGGCCGGACGGGTGAGTAACGCGTAAGAACCTGCCCTTGGGAGGGGCGTCCGGAAACGGCTGCTAATATACCGTAGTCTGAGGAGCAAAAGGAGGAATCCTCCCAAGGAGGGGCTTGCGTCTGATTAGCTAGTCTATATCAAAGAAAGATCTACTTGATGGAAGTATTCATTATTATTTGATTTGCTACATTGGGGTCAATAAGGTTCATGAATTCTGTGAAGGGAAGGAAAGAGAGGGATTCGAACCCTCGGTAGAAAGCCTACATAGCAGTTCCAATGCTACGCCTTGGACCGCTCGGCCATCTTTCCTACAAAATCCGATGTTCTGATTATGGCCGACAAAATAAATTAGTCGCGACCCACACAGGCATTATTCGAAAAGGGGGACTTATCCTATGAGAATCTTGATCCGACGGATCAAGCAGATTAAACTCTATCTGGATTTGGATACTGATTTATATCCAAGTATGACAACTCTTACTGTATTATTAATTAACCATTTATCATTTCCTATACCTGAGGAGATACCATGAAGAAGACACTGCAGCTGTCAATAATAATAGTACTGATCATCCAAAGGATCCAAAGGCTCCGGAGGAGTCGAGTCAACTACTATTATTATGGATAACACTTTGGGTTGGTCCACCGGTACAACAACTGGTGAACCTGATCTCGCACCTGATCTCGCAGTGGATCTGGTTTTTGGTAGTTTGGGGCAGACTGATTCTCGTTCTAATTTGCTGGAGGATTGTTTACCAACCTAAACATCCCGTACCACCCGTACCAATCATAATCACTACTGACTGCCAATCGGTTCATTGGCGGAAAAACCCAGTGGTCGTTGGGTTCATCCGTCATCTGAATCGAGACCACCTGAGGTCAACTCTTGCAGAACAATACCCCATTCGCTCATTTAGGTGGAAAGCAGACCTGAGGTCAATTCCAGCGGACCAATACCGACTATTGAACTTCATTCGCCCATTTCTGTGGGGAGCAGTTGTAGTTCACCAAGTAACTGAGTGGAGGTACGTGATTCTGCAAAACCAGAATCGAGTCCTTCACTTAGAAATTTGGAACAGTCGATCTGTGTCGGTCTTCCTCGTCCGGGTGTGCCGGAGGCTTGCCAGGGAAAATCATGCCCTCCAGGCCGCACTGTCCCGAACGGGCAACCAGTTCGTCCAGTATCGGATTCGCAACGAAGAGAATCTGGCACTTGCCGCGGGCCAGTCACGCCAGCTCCTGGGATTAGCGATCGTACTGCAAAACCAAGAGCGTAGGAGGGAGGAAGAACGTTCCCGCCACAGGGAAGCTGCAGCCGCTCTGGTTGACCAGGGCGACACCGAATGGGCGAAAAATTCTGAACTCAGAGAGGAAATAGGCTCTATGAAACAGCACATGGCTCAATACAAAGATCGCATAGAATCTTTCTTGTCTTCCAAATAGAATCTCTTTTGTGTGATTTCGTACTGTCTAATTCCTTTGGGTGTGGGATTCTTTTCCCAGGAAAGGTAATGAGAAGAATTAGGGAGTGGATTGTGAACTATGCCTAGATCACGGATAAATGGAAATTTTATTGATAAAACCTCTTCAATTGTAGCCAATATCTTATTACGAATAATTCCGACAACTTCAGGAGAAAAAGAGGCATTTACCTATTACAGAGATGGTGCGATTTGAGTCTTTTTATTTACTATTTGTAGTCTTACGCGTGAGAAAGGCACATGATTCGGGATCGAACAAAAAAAGATTATTCTATTTCTATATTTTATATAATTTTCTATTAAATTTATATATAATATATCATCTTTAAAGGAACCCTGAAAGAAACCTACGCTTCGTGAAGGTGAAGTTTGGAAATCGAACAATTCCTTCTATCGTGTATCCCCGAGTGATGCAGCCTCAGATGCTTCCATTTTCAATTTGAGTATTGAGCGAAAGGTTCCACCTATAGGTTCTTACAATTCAATCCTACTCCACTACTACCATACCAAACCAATAGGAGGCATAGAGGAAGAAGCACTACACCTAGTAATCAACAACAGGAAAACTTTAGGATAAAGCTTACCCCCTTTTCCTTATCGAGATCGGGACTAACAAACAAGAGTGGTTGGGACAATAAACATCCATCTCGTTCGTACTTTGGATACCCGTAGAACCATCAAAGTCCGTTGAAGTGAATCATTCCTGGAAATAGGAGGCGTTGAGGACAAAGAAATTGTTGGAGTTACCTTTTCTATCTACCACCAATACGCTGGCTATTAAGAAAAGGCCTCTTGCAGGAAGGCTGGCTAGAGATTTCTTCTAAAAATACTAGCCCCTGTCAGTTCATAATAAGCATCTTGCAATATCTTTTTTTTTTTTTGCTTCCATGGATTCTTATCTGTCATTATGGACAAAAGGGAGGAGCCGTATGAGATTGAAATCTCACGTACGGTTCTGGAACGGGGATTATTGGAATAGAATGAACAACCGTAACGGATGTCAGCTCAATCCGAAGGAAATTATGCGGAAGCTTTACATAATTATTATGAAGCTATGCGCCTCGAAATTGATCCCTACGATCGAAGTTATATACTCTATAACATAGGACTTCTCCACACAAGCAACGGAGAACATACGAAAGCTTTGGAATATTATTTCCGGGCACTCGAACGAAACCCATTCTTACCACAAGCTTTTAATAATATGGCCGTGATCTGTCATTACGTGCGACTATCTCCACTATAGAAAGAGGGAAAGAAAGACTCAATCCGCCAGTAAATACTAGAATAGAACGAAAATAGGCTTTCTACATATTTATCGTACAAAGCAACGATTTTTATTAGCTGTAGCAAAGAAAGAGACTTCATAGAAGCCAAAATAGGAAGAACTAGATATGCCTATAAGACTAGATTCTATGGATAAAAGCTTTAATTGATGGGGGAAGCGCCGTAAAGATCAATTAGCGAGGGTTTGGGCCGATACAATAAGAACTGCTTTACTTATGTCAGGATATGAAATAAAAGTTAGGAATCCACTTATGTAATAGAGTCGATCCACTAAGGTATTCAGCAGCGGTGTAGTATCAGATCCCAAAGAGAGTAAGTCCTTTCTTTTTCTTTTTTATGGAGGAAAAAAAAGTCTGTTTCAAAGATTCTATATAAATTTCGATATGAACCCGAGATAGTTACCTTTCAGAAAATACTAATGAGAGCAGATAT